ACATCAGAACAATCATTTATAGGTATAGGATTAGGATTGAATGATTCCTAAAAGCGGATTCAGCCTTTTATTTGAAATTGATTTCATTTAGTAATAGTAAAAATGATAATAACGAATAGAAAGGAATAATGTAATGGCTTAGGTCGTATATCTACGGCGAATTCGCGGTAGAAGAGAAGGTTCCATCGGAACAATTATTTATTTTAGGATACCCTCGTCTCTTTTTTTTTTCAAAAAAAAAAGAGGGGGTGTGGGGAGAAATGACAAAAAGATATTGGAACATCGATTTGGAAGAGATGATGAAGGCCGGAGTTCATTTTGGACATGGTACTAGGAAATGGAATCCTAAAATGGCCCCTTATATTTCTGCAAAGCGTAAAGGTATTCATATTATAAATCTTACTAGAACCGCTCGTTTTTTATCAGAAGCCTGTGATTTGGTTTTTGATGCAGCAAGTAGGGGAAAACAATTCTTAATCATTGGCACTAAAAATAAAGCAGCTGACCTGGTAGCATGGGCTGCAATAAGGGCTCGGTGTCATTATGTTAATAAAAAATGGCTCGGCGGTATGTTAACGAATTGGTCCACTACAGAAACGAGACTTCATAAGTTTAGAGACTTGAGAACAGAACAAAAAACAGGGAGACTCCATCGTCTTACGAAAAGAGATGCGGCCGTGTTGAAAAGACAATTATCTCACTTGCAAACATATCTGGGCGGGATTAAATATATGACGGGGTTACCAGATATTGTAATCATCATTGATCAACACGAAGAATATACGGCCCTTCAAGAATGTATCACTTTGGGAATTCCAACAATTTGTTTAATCGATACAAATTGTGACCCTGATCTTGCAGATATTTCGATTCCAGCCAACGATGACGCTATATCTTCAATCCGATTAATTCTTAACAAATTAGTATTCGCAATTTGTGAAGGGCGTTCTAGCTATATAAGAAATCCGTGATTAATAATAAGATAAATAACTTAACTTACTTTAGAAATTTCATAGAGTTATGTAATCAGTTACTATTTCTGAATCTCAAATACCATTTTTTAATCTCAAAAAAGAGATAAAAACTGGGGATATTATGTGATTCGTTGGTATTAAAGAATTAAATCGGTATTCTAAATATATATAGGATTCAAGTAGTCACGTAGAGAAAGAGACGTTTGAATCAAAATAATTTTCTTTATTTTTTCAGAGGGTAATATGAATGTTCTATCCTGTTCCATCAACACACTAAATGGGTTATACGATATTTCTGGTGTGGAAGTAGGCCAACATTTCTATTGGAAAATAGGAGGTTTCCAAGTCCACGGCCAAGTACTTATTACTTCTTGGGTTGTAATTGCTATCTTATTAGGTTCAGCTACTCTAGCTGTTCGGAACCCACAAACCATTCCGACTGGCGGTCAGAATTTCTTCGAATATGTACTTGAATTCATTCGAGATGTGAGTAAAACTCAAATTGGAGAAGAATATGGCCCCTGGGTTCCTTTTATTGGAACAATGTTTCTATTTATTTTTGTTTCTAATTGGTCGGGAGCGCTTTTACCTTGGAAAATCATACAATTACCTCATGGGGAGTTAGCCGCACCCACGAATGATATAAATACTACTGTTGCTTTGGCTTTACTCACGTCAGTGGCATATTTCTATGCGGGTCTTACCAAAAAGGGATTAGGTTATTTCGGGAAATATATTCAACCTACCCCAATCCTTTTACCCATTAACATCTTAGAAGATTTCACAAAGCCTTTATCACTTAGTTTTCGACTTTTCGGAAATATATTAGCTGATGAATTAGTAGTTGTTGTTCTTGTTTCTTTAGTACCTTTAGTGGTTCCTATACCTGTCATGTTCCTTGGATTATTTACAAGTGGTATTCAAGCTCTGATTTTTGCAACTTTAGCCGCGGCTTATATAGGTGAATCCATGGAGGGCCATCATTGACTAGTTTTTGAAAGATTCTTTTTTTAGCTTATCCCAAGGCAACGTATGCGCGGCTCAAAAAAATCTAATCTAATTAGGAAATATAAATATACAACTCACTATATACAATCTAGAGTAATAGCCAAAGATATTAGAGTATAGAATTGTAAAATAAAAAAGGGAAAGAGATCTAAAAGATCTTTTTCCTAAAATTACCGGTTGGTCCACTTATATCATACCATTCTCTCCTGAATAGATATTCGTTTTATATTGTTGGTTAGCCAATCCAAATTTCGGAATCATAATTGGAATAAGAATTCTTGTGGTTTACGACGTGTGAGTAAAAAAAGGGGGATGCTCTATAGAACGATTCCCCTTTCAGTTGATTTTCTTCAGCGATTGACCAAAATAAAATTTTAAGAAAGAATAAATTGCGTGAACTTAGATCAATCAAATAATGATATTTCTATCCAATGATTCGGCCTAAGCAATTTGTCCATTTAGATTGTATCCATGCGGGATAATGATAAAGAAAGGGGAAGGGAAAGAAGAATTTACAAAAAAGGGATTCAGAGAAAATAGGGTGATTCGGATCGGAGAGGAAGGTTGTGCTAGGTATATTATATGTAATAATATCCGCTATACTCTAAGTCAACTTGTTTTTCGACGAATGATTCTCGAATCCGATTGAATCTAAGATGAATGAAGAGTAGGTTTACGTTATGGAAGAAAGACATGTATATGTGATATTAGATATTGACTAGTTATATATGAACTACAGATATATTCAATTTGCCCTACTACTAGAAATTTCGATGGGTATTCCAATAGAAGTCCTTCCGTATCCTCTGGGACTGTGAGTTGAATGAATAAACGGATGAAATCAAGAAAAAGATCGAAGAATTCAAAGAATGGTTCAGAACAAAGAAATGGACGGACGAAAGTCGTACGGATTCGCAAAGACTTTGTCGATAGGAACTAAAAAAGAGATATCGAAGTAAAGTAGTTTTGATCCTTGAATAAGATTATTGATTATTACTTCAATTTGAAGTTTGTAGTGACTTCGACTGGATGAATTGTAGCGATGGAATAATTAAGTTAGAATTCATGGGCTGACTGTATCATTAACCATTTCTTTTTTTTGTATGAGGAACTTATCATGAATCCACTGATTTCTGCCGCTTCCGTTATTGCTGCTGGATTGGCTGTAGGGCTTGCTTCTATTGGACCTGGAGTTGGTCAAGGTACTGCTGCGGGTCAAGCTGTAGAAGGTATCGCGAGACAGCCCGAGGCGGAGGGAAAAATACGAGGTACTTTATTGCTTAGTCTGGCTTTTATGGAAGCTTTAACAATTTATGGCCTGGTTGTAGCATTAGCACTTTTATTTGCGAATCCTTTTGTTTAATCTTATAAATAAGAAAAATAAAATTTTTGCATATTTTATTGCCTTGAACTTGTCATTTGCTTTTTCGAATTATATCAAGATTTCATTCCTAGAATTACTTATTCGTTGAGAAAATAACCCACGGGAAGGGCTGATTTGCGGATGAGGAATTAGCATACCCACTCGCTTTCATCCTTCCCGTTCGTAGTCCAAGGAACTCCCCTTTTTAGGAGGGGTTTCAATTTTCAATAAAGGGGGTAATTCGCCATTTCTAAATCGAATCTTTTTTGACTCGATTTAGAAATAGTAAAATTTATATATATATAAAGGGGGGGCAGGGCGATACAAAAAGAACTCTGTTCTTTTTTTTAGTCTATCTATAAGAGGAGATCATATGAAAAATGTAACCGATTCTTTCGTTTCTTTGGGCCACTGGCCGTCCGCCGGGAGTTTCGGGTTTAATACCGATATTTTAGCAACAAATCTAATAAATCTAAGTGTAGTGCTTGGGGTATTGGTTTTTTTTGGAAAGGGAGTGTGTGCGAGTTGTTTATTTCAAGAATAGGCTGGATCCAACCAGCTGTACTTTTTATGTTATAACTAGGAAATAGAGGTACATGATCTCACGAATGACTTCTGAATAAAGAAATCATATGGAAGAACCATAGCATTTCGTGATTCGTTGGTAAATCCACTTTGATTCTCTATCAACCAAAAATGTGGGACCATTAACTATGGTTAAAGCTAAATCGTTTGAAGTCCAGACGCAGCATGGTACTCTTTCTACCACTATATGACTAGTAATATAGAGATGCTTTCAAAATGAATAATTTATCGATATAGAACACTCATATGGATAAAATAATTTGAACCACTTATTATAAAAATTGGGATTAAATCCCCACCTTTTATCCAATGCTGAATCGACGACCTATGTATGTATGTATTGTGTATAAAGGAAGAAAACCTTTTTTGGATTTTTGGATTTGAAAAAAAAAAAGAAACAACTTTGTTGACAATTACATATTTTTGTTTGGTCAGAAGAGTCCTCCGACTTTTTTGGTTTTGGATTAGTGATTGGTTTTGATATTTTTATTTTGGAATATGAAGAGAGAATAGAGGATAGGCTCATTACATTCAAAAAAAGATATGGGAATTTATCATAAGTAATTGAGCGTGAGAGCCAAATGAATCGAAAGATTCATGTTTGGTTCGGGAAGGGATCATGTAAGTTTTTAAATGAATGGAAATAGAATCTACTTTCATTAAGTGATTTATTAGATAATCGAAAACAGAGGATCTTGAATACTATTCGAAATTCAGAAGAACTGCGTGGGGGAGCAATTGAACAGCTGGAAAAGGCCCGGACTCGCTTACGAAAAGTGGAAATGGAGGCAGATCAGTTTCGAGTCAATGGATACTCTGAGATAGAACGAGAAAAATTGAATTTTATTAATTCCACTTCTAAGACTTTGAAACAACTAGAAAATTACAAAAACGAAACTATTCGTTTTGAACAACAAAGGGCGATTAATCAAGTCCGACAACGGGTTTTCCAACAAGCCTTACAAGGGGCTCTAGGAACTTTGAGTAGTTGTTTGAACAACGAGTTACATTTACGTACGATACGTGCCAATATTGGCATGTTGGGGGCAATAACCGATTAGTCCTTCGAC